ACCGATAGCTACATAAACACATATTACATCTTGCCCTTTTTGATTGAGAATTGTATCTGTGGCTACTGCTGTTTTGCCAGTCTGTCTGTCCCCAATAATTAACTCTCGCTGACCGCGCCCTATCGGGATCATCGAATCGATAGCAATAAGCCCTGTTTGAAGGGGTTCATACACGGAACGCCTGGAAATTATACCCGGAGCAGGAGATTCAATTAAGCGAGATTCCGAAGCGACAATTTCGCCTCTCCCATCAATAGGTTTAGCGAGAGCATTTATAACACGACCCAAGTAAGCCTCGCTCACGGGTATCTGAGCAATTCTTCCTGTTGCTTTTACAAAACTTCCCTCTTGTATCATCAACCCATCGCCCATTAATACAATCCCAACATTTTTGGATTCCAAATTCAGAGCAATACCTCTAGTCCCTTCTGCAAATTCGACTAATTCACCTGACATTATTTCACCAAGACCTATAATACGAGCAATCCCATCCCCCACTTGAACTACGCGACCGATATTCTCAATTCCTACTTTCCTATTATATTGTTCAATACGTTCGCGGAGAATTTTATGAATTTCGTCGACTCGAAGGGTTGCCATTAGTGTTTCTTGAATCTTTTTTTTTTCGGAAGCAAGGGGAAAAATAATGCCTAAATTCTAAACGAAAGTAGAAGTTCAAGGCCTAATAAATTTAAATTATCTCTTCCATTCTATGGCCCCTAGAATGCCAATATTAGCACGAATCGTACGGAAATGTAACTCGGTATTCAAACAACTATTCAGAGTTCCTAGAGCTCCTTGTACGGCTTGTTGGAAAACCCGTTGTCGGACCTGATTCATCGCTCTTTGTTTTTCAAAATAAAGGGTTTCATTTTTAGACTTTTCTAATTGTTCCAAACTCATAGAAGTAGCATTAATCAAATTTGCTTTTTCTCGTTCTATTTCAGAGTATCCATTCATCCGATATTCATCTGCTTCTAGTTCGACTTTCTGTAATCGAAGCCGAGCTTTTTCGAGTTGTTCAAGGGTCCCTCTACGCAATTCTTCCGAATTGCGAATAGTACTTAAGATCCTCTGTTTTCGATTATCTAATAAATCTTTTAATGAAAGTAGATTATCTTGCTATTAAGTTTGCAACTTTTATGATCTCTTCCCGAACCAAACATGAATCTTTCGATTCATTTGGCTCTCACGCTCCTTTTTTTCTTTTTTGCTATGTATTATGGTTATTTCCATATCTTTTTTTTATGTAATGAGCCTATCCTCTATCCTCTTTTCTCTTTGTATTTCAATATACCGAAACGTATATAAGACTAGATAAATATTAAGAGGACTCTTCCGACTAGATAAAAATCTATCATGGTCAGCAAAGTTGTTTCTTTATTTGTGTTTGCTCTGTTAGTTAACAATTTCATTAAGAAAAACGAAGTAAATAAATGGAAAATGAAAATTGCTAGAATTATTTTTCTTTCCTTAAATCCAAAAAATTTCTCTTTTTTTTATACACAGGTCGTCGATTCGGCATTGGAAAAAGGGCAGGGTGCCCTTCTAGTAAATAGTTCAAACCATTTTATCGATATGAGTGTTCTATATCAGATAAATTCTACACTAGCTATTTCCCATTTAAAGCATTTGGATACTAATAAAGCATTTCGATACTAATATAGTTGTAGAAAGAGTACCCCTTTTTGCCTGGACTTCAAGCAGTTTAGCTTTAACCGTGTTAATGGTCTCACATTATTGGTCTATAGAGAATCAAAGTAAATTTACCAATGAGTCGCGAAATGCTATGGTTCTTCCATATGATTTCTGAAGTTATTCAGAAGTAATTCGTGGAGATCGTGCACCTTTTCTTATTTATCCCAAAACAAAAATACTAAAAAATATTCTAAAGTGCAGCCGGATAGATCCAATCTATTCTTGAAATAGACAACTCGCACACACTCCCTTTCCAAAAAAAATCAATACGCCAACCACTACAGTTAGATTTATTAGATTTGTTGCTAAAATATCGGTATTAAGCCCGAAACTCCCAGCGAATGGCCAGTGAGCTAAAAAAACAAAAGAATGGGTTACATTTTTCATATGCTCTCCTCTTATAGATAGGACGAACAAAGAAGAAAGTTTTTCGATCACTTACTTCGCTCGCCCTTTTTTTATCGGTTTTTTTAATGCAATTTTTTTAATGCAAATAGATTCAATCTAAAAATTTCTTTTAGATTAAGTTTTAGGTCTCGTTTGACCTGTGAAAGATCTCCTTTGTGAAAATGTTCCCAAAATTCCTAAAATAAAAGGAAAAAGACTTTCCACTATCCTAAACTAAGGACGGGAAGGAAGAGGGCGAGCATATCTTCTACCTAAATTGATCATGCTCAAATCAACCCTTCGTGGGGTATTGTCTGTCCCGATAAATAAAAAATTCCTGGAATAATATAATAAATAAAAGTATTGATATACTTGGAATTACAGAAGCAAATACCAATTTACTAAAAAAAGAAAAAAGTATCTAATCTAAAGGACTTATTTTATTTTTTAGGATTAAACAAAAGGGTTCGCAAATAAAAGCGCTAGTGCCACAACCAGTCCATAAATTGTTAAAGCTTCCATAAAAGCTAGACTAAGCAATAAAGTACCTCGTATTTTCCCTTCTGCTTCTGGCTGTCTCGCAATACCCTCTACAGCTTGTCCTGCAGCAGTACCTTGACCAACTCCAGGCCCAATAGAAGCAAGCCCTACAGCCAATCCAGCAGCAATAACGGAAGCAGCAGCAATTAGTGGATTCATGGTGAGTTCCTCGTGTCAAAAAAAAAAGAAATGGTTAAGGATACAATCAACCAAGAAATTATTACTTTTAACTTCTAAGCTCTATTAGGTCGAAGTAACTAAAAAGTACAAATTGAAATGATAATCTAAATCGTCCGAACTACTTCGAGATCTCGTTTTTAGTTTCTAATCATTAGAGGTTTGTGTAAATCCATATGCTTTTCATTATTCTATTTCTCTTTCTTTCCAACCAACCACCCTTTCATTCCATCTTTTTTTACTCTTCGATATCCTTGAGTTCCCATTTTTTCCCTTCATCTAATCCATAATAAAAGACGAAATACAGGAAGAACCCCTATTGAAATCGAACTAATCCAAATCCAATAGGAATCAAATCAAGATATACAATTGATAACAATATGCTGCATAGAACTGGATATGGAATCCAATTCCGGAATTCTATATATCGGATTAGATAATGAATCTAATCTAACTTAGAAATAAATAAAATCCTATATACATTTGTTTCTTCTATTTTGTTTGCATATTTTCTTATTTTCTATTGAATCCAATCCCAAAATCATTCCTTAGAAAGCCGCACAAAAGATGACTGTCTTATAGACATTAAGGATATAGATCTAACCGGATTTCGCCCCCCCCTAAATGCATATATAATTTAACAATTCCGTAATATAGTCTATTCTCTCTCCTACAACTCTAGGTTATATATTCATACGCATTTCGAACTAGTTAGTTTTCTAACCAGGAGGATTATCTGCAACCATGCATGAATTGAGCTAAGCTAAAAAAAAAAAAGACTATTTCGAAAATTATTCAATTCAATGATGACCTTCCATGGATTCACCTATATAGGCTGCGGCTAACGTTGCAAAAATAAGAGCTTGAATACCGCTTGTAAATAATCCAAGAAACATGACCGGTATAGGGACTACTAAGGGGACTAAAGAAACAAGAACAACAACGACTAATTCATCCGCCAATATATTTCCGAAAAGTCGAAAACTAAGCGATAATGGTTTTGTGAAATCTTCTAGGATGTTAATTGGTAAAAGGATTGGGGTTGGTTTAATATATTTCTCGAAATAACTCAATCCTTTTTTGCTAAGACCCGCATAAAAATATGCCGCTGATGTGAGTAAAGCTAAAGCAACAGTAGTATTTATATCATTCGTGGGCGCTGCTAATTCCCCATGGGGTAACTCTATAATTTTCCAAGGTAAAAGAGCACCCGACCAATTCGAAACAAAAATAAAAAGGAACATAGTTCCAATAAAGGGAACCCAGGGACCATATTCTTCTCCAATCTGGGTTTTGCTCAAATCTCGAATAAACTCAAGGACATATTCGAAGAAATTCTGACCGTCGGTTGGGATGGTTTGTGGATTCCGAACAGCTATGATAACTGAACCCAGCAAGATAGTAATTACGACCCAAGAAGTGATGAGTACTTGGGCATGAATTTGGAAACCTCCTATTTGCCAATAGAAGTGTTGGCCTACTTCTACGCCTGATATATCATACAACCCCTTGAGTGTTTTAATGGAACATGGTGTAATATTCATATTGTCCTCTGATAAAAATTGAACTTCAAAAAAGGAATTCTTTTGATTCAACCATCTCTTTCTCAACTCAGCAACTTGAAGTATTAATCTTATATTTAGGATACCAAGAAATCACATCAAATGATAATATATATCAATACCCTCTAATATATATCAATATTCCCCTTCTTTTATCTATGCAAAACAAAAAAAAAATAGTAACTGATCCCCTAAATCTACGTAGTTGCTTAAGAATTCACTATTCTTCTTAATCTTAATCAATGATTTCTTATATAGAGAGAACGGCCCTCACAAATTGCAAATACTAATTTGTTAAGAATCAATCGAATTGAAGTCATAGTGTCATCGTTGGCAGGAATCGATATATTCGCGAGATCTGGGTCACAATTTGTATCGACTAAAGAAATAGTAGGAATCCCCAAAATGGCGCATTCCCGAAGAGCTATATACTCTTTTTGCTGATCAAGGACGATCACAATGTCAGGCAACCTCGTCATATATTTAATCCCGCCGAGATATCTTTGCAAGGTAGATAATTTTCTCTTTAAGATTGCCACATCTCTTTTTGGGAGATGGTGGAATTTTCCCATCTTTTCTTCCGCTCTTAAGTCTCTAAATTGAGAAAGTCTAGTTTTGGTAATCGACCAATTCGTTAACATACCACTGAACCACTTTTTATTAACATAATGACAACGAGACCTTATTGCAGCTGATGCTACTAAATCCGCTGCTCTTTTTTTGGTACCAACAATTAAGAAGCTTTTTCCCTGACTTGCTGCATCAAAAACTAAATCACAAGCTTCTGATAAAAAACGAGCCGTTCTAGCGAGATTTGTAATATGAGTACCTTTACGCTTTGCCGAGATGTAAGGGGCCATTTTAGGATTCCATTTCTTAATACCATGACCAAAATGAACTCCCGCTTCTATCATCTCTTTCAAATTGATGTTCCAATATCTTCTTGTCATTTTTTCCACACTTCCTTTTTTTTTTCTTTTTTTCGTCTTACCATTACGGAATTGATTTCTTTTTGAAGATTAAGAAAGAGCCGAAATATCTTGAAATAAATAATAATTGTTCCGATGGAGCCTTCTACTCAGAATTGGCTATTGATACATGATATAAACACAGCCTTAATAAATTAACTGACTTCTTTTATTTAGTAAAATATGAAAATACAAAATCTAAAATTAGACCTGTTAGCATTCTAAGGTCAAAAGTCTAGTTTCAATTAAAGTAAAAAAATCTGCTTTATATGCTTTATATATCCTTAAATCGTATAAATGGGAGTAAATGGGGGTTCTGATGTCTCATAGAAATTGTTTGTTACGTCAGAATCAGAAGAAACTAATTCTGTATGGAGAAACAAAATATCTCTCATTTCCGACGTGAATAGATTTTTTTTTTGAATTTCGAAATAAAGGTTCTTGTTTTGTGGGAAACGATGCACAAATTTTTGGAATCCGGTACCAACAGGTATAATTCCCCCCAGAACTACGTTTTCTTTCAGGCCTTTCAACCAATCAATACGACCTCGTAGGGCAGCTTTTGCTAAAACTCGAGCAGTTTCTTGAAAACTTGCTTCAGATATGAAACTTTGGGTATTCAGGGAAGCCCTTGTTATTCCCAATAAGATTGCCCGATAATAGATCGATTCATCCAAAGCTCGCCCTGCTCGTTCCGCTCGCAATAGTCCTATTAATTCCCCAGGTAAAAAAACATTAGACATTCCATCTTCGGAAACGCGTACTTTTGATGTTACTTGGCGTATAATAATCTCTATATGTCTATTATGGATCTGTACCCCTTGGGATCGATAAACCTTTTGGATCTTATTAACCAAAGAGATACGACTTTGGGCAATGGTTAGCTCAGCTCCAATCAAGAATCCCCAGGGAACCCCAAGAATTCTTGGTATACGCTCATTCCAATCCTCAATTCTCCTTTCGAGATTCGGCGATAGTGAATCAATTGAACGCGCTTCGAATATTTGTTCTACTTTTGGAAGACCTTGCGTTATATCACTAGATCTCGATTTTTCATATATAAAGGTAACTAACCTATCTCCTTTGTAAAGGATTTTTCCATAATGACCATGAACAGTTGCTCCTATAGTGGCCAAATAAGGCTTAGCTGTTCTTATAACAAAGGAGTCCATATTAACAATGAAAATTTGACCAGATTTTTTTATGTGCGATTTAAATAGACATACATTTTCGCAAATAAATTGTCCAAGGTGAATTATTGCCAATGTCTCCTCCCATGAGTTATGATGGAGAAAGTGCCAATTCAAATGGAATGGATCCACCATGATGTTACTGTCGAAATTCGACATCCTTTTATTTTCATCTATTAAAGAGTATTTAAGCCCTTGAAGTACTTGGAAGGTTTGTTTCAAATTGTCAACGAACAAGTATTTTTTTAACAAGATCTGATTATGTGTTAATAAATAGTAAGATGAAGAAAAATTCGATATACTAGGTACAATAGCGCCTAAGAGCCCAAAAATATCTCGAATAAGAATTCTAGGATTCGATTCTTTTACCGCATTGGGATATTTCGAATTCTTGAATAAACCAATTCGAGAACAGTTGGATGCCGACAAAATCATCAAAGATGGGTATTCTTTATTTCGATTCAACAAGGTGCCAATAGCTTCTTGATGTTGGCTAAGTGATTGAATCTTCGCCTTGGAATAAAAGGAGTTGGTATTGTTGCGATCTAACCTATTATTGGGAATCGGTCCTGCACTTGTCCTATCATACCTTCTTCTTGTATATGAAATAGTGGACTTGACTAACTCAATTCTTAGGAAATCGCGAATCAGATCATTTGTTCTTAACTCAACAAGGGAAGCATGAGCCCCCTCTTTTTCTTCTTGTTCCCAATTCACTACCAAGCAAGTTCGAACGAATTGACTATTCGTGTGATAAATTCTTTGAGTTAACTTGCTATTTTCATGAGAAATAAAATTGACAAGTCGAAGTTGGAGATTATCCTCTTCTTGCAGGAGATCTTGCGGGAAAAGTCTTGCTAGATTTCTCCCTTCGTCCATTTCATATGCGACTGCAGGTCGAACTGAAACAAAATACTTTTCCTTGCTTTTGAGAATTTTTTTCCGTTGAACATAAACCCAATTTTTTCTTTTTTTTGAGTCCTTAGAATCTTTTTTTTCTCTTTCTGGTGGTATCAAACTGGCGCCTAATATCTTATCCGCCTCTTCAGGAAAATGAATATCTCCGGAAAAGATTTTTAGTTCCGTATGGCTTTTTTTTCTCTTAACTCGGACCAATCCACCTAGTCGACTTTTTGTATTTTTTGTGAGTTGTGTATCCACTCCAATAATACTATTGTCAAGTACTTTTAGGGATGAGGATCTCGGCAAGATATGCAGTTCTTGAAGAATGAAAAAAAACCGATCTACTTCTTTTTGGTATTTTAGACTAAATTCTTTTGTTCCTCGATGCTCAATAAAACCCTCTTTTTTTAAGATAGAATCTTCCTCTGGGCTCCCATATTCGTCCTCTGAGTCTTCCTCTGAGTCTTCTTCTAAAGCCCCATATTCGTTCTCTGAGCCATCTTCACGGCTCCCATATTCTTCTTCCTCTAAAGTTCCATATTTGTCCTCTCGAGTTTTATATTCGTTCTCTGGGTTCCCATATTCTTCTTCTGAGTCTTTCTCTAGAGTCCTATATTCGGCCTCTAGGATCCCGTATTCATCTTCTAGGGTTTCATATTCGTCTTCTAGGGTTTCATATTCGTCTTCTAGAGTTCTATATTCGTTCTCTAGGCTCTCATATTCGTCCTCTGAGTCTTCCTCTAGAGTCCTATACTCTTCCTCTCGGGTCCGATATTCTTCCTCTAGGGTCCTATATCGAAATTTAACAATTCCTGAACCCCTTTTATCTTTTCTGTATCCTGGATCGTCAAAATAAGCAAAAATAGTATTTCTACGTAAAACACCCATAAAGGGTATTTCAATCGAAATCCCCAAACAGGATATTAGCTCTTTTTCTTGTTCTTGATGATATTGTAATGGAATGACGAACCTATTTCTTCGCTTTTTCGCCAACAAATCCGAATTATCTTGAAGAATAGAAGGATAGACAAAATTCCAATGATTGTTGGACACGATTCGATCTGGCGTTAAATAATCAAGAATTTCCTTATCTTTTTTACCAAAAGTATCCAACAGTCTATGGCTTACTTGATCATTAGCCATTGAGAGGTCAAAGATATATCTTCCGTCAAGAGAAAAAGAATAAGTATTCATTTGATCTTGATCCTTGTGCAGCGAAAAGGATGCTATACTGGATCTGCACATACTTACTGACAATATCCATAAATGGCTTGTTTTTGGTAATCGACGAAGATTACCATATTGATATTCGGGCGCATGGTAAACATCAGTACTCCAGTGCATTTCCCCGTCTGATTCGGAATAAATATGCTTTTGTACCTTTTCTTTAAAATGCAAAGTGGATGTTCCGGCACGAATTTCCGCAATTACTTGTTCGGATTTTACATATTGATCATTTTGCACTAGAATCAGGCTTTTTAACGGAATATTCACACTATGTAGAATATCCTGACTCTGAATAGTTACACGCAAGTCTATATAGCATAGAAAAGCAGGCTGCCCATGACGGGTTCGTGTGGGGTGAACCAAATCCTCATTGAATTGGATTTTTCCATTCGAGGGGGATCGTACAAGGTCGGCAGTACCCCCTGTGAATACTCCACCAGTATGAAAAGTTCTTAATGTTAGTTGAGTCCCTGGCTCCCCAATTGATTGACCCGCAATAATACCTACAGCTTCTCCCAATTCGACCAGATCGCCATGAGTGGGACTCCGCCCATAACATAATTGACAGATCCAAGATGTGCTCCGGCAAGTAAAAGGGGTTCTAATATATATTGGTTGTGCCCGAAACGGTTGTGCTCGAAAGGCAGTTATGAATCGATTGACTAATCCAATTCCAATATCTTGATTTCGAGCAGCAATGCATCGTGAACCGATATATATATCGTCTGCTAATACACGACCAATTAGTGTTTGGACAAAAAGTTTTTCTGTCATCCCATTTTGAGGACTCACAGAAATACCTCGAATAGTACCACAATCTCTTCTACGCACAATAATATGTTGAACTACTTCAACAAGTCTGCGTGTAAGATATCCAGCATCCGCTGTTCGTACAGCAGTATCTACAACCCCTTTGCGGGCTCCGTAGCAGGAAATTATATATTCTGTCAAAGAAAGTCCCTCGCGTAAATTGCTTTGAATAGGTAAATCAATCATTTGTCCTTGAGGATCCGCCATTAACCCTCTCATCCCTACTAATTGGTGTACCTGAGATGCATTTCCTCTGGCTCCTGAAAAAGACATTAGATAGACTGGATTAGAAGGATCCGTTATCCGAAAATTCGAATTCATTTCTTGTTTCAAATATTCACTTGTAGCATACCATATTTCAACGGATTGGCGTAATTTTTCTACTGCGTGTACAGCCCCATAATAATAGTGTTTCTCCAAAAGAAAACTCTGTTGTTCCGCATCTTGGACTAACCATCCTTTAGAGGGTATTGTTAAAAGATCCTCGATTCCTAAAGAAATCGATGTAGTAGTGGCTTGATGGAAGCCCAGAGCCTTTATTTGATCCAGTATATGGGATGTATATCCCATTCCGAAATGATCTATTAATCTGCTAATAAGTCGTTTCATAGCAGTTCCGTCTATCTCTTTATTATGAAAGACCAGGTTGGCCCGTTCCGCCATACATAAGTACCCCCCTTTTTTGACTGAGTAGGATTCGACAATTGCTGAGTAGGATTCGACAATAGGCCTGAGTCAGTGATTCGAAAACTTAATTTACCCCCCTTTCCTCAATCTCAATCTGAATTTGCGTGGCAAAAAAGATGGTACTAGCGAAATCGGAATGCCCCCCGAAAGGGGCATCGCCGAATCTAACTTCCTTGTTTAGATTTAGATAGTGTATGAATAGGCCCGACTAAATCCTTGTATGGCTTCCTCTATTTCTCTATAAAAAGAAATATGACCAAGAGTGGTTCGAATGTATATAGAACGGGTTTCTTTTTTTCTATTTCCGACTATTAGATAGTGGGCATAAATCTCATGATAAGTCCCAAAAGATTCATATTGAACTTCAATCGGAACTTCTCTTGATCCAATGATGCGTTGATCTAGTTTCCATCGGAGCCACAAGGGACTGTTTAAACCGATTCGTTTCTGTCTATAAGCTCCCAGTGCATCATAGGAACTAGAAAAATGGGGTTCTTTATCTTTCGTATAATTATTATTATTGTAATTTACTTTTTTATTTGGATAGTTTCCGCAACTATTATATCTATTTGCACAAATACCTCGACGATTTCCAATCGTTAATACATAAAGTCCGATAAGCATGTCTTGGGTTGGCACGCAAATAGGATCTCCAATAGCGGGAGACAGGAGATTCATATGAGAAAACATAAGTAAACGGGCTTCCGCTTGAGCTTCCAAGGATAAAGGTAGATGAACAGCCATTTGATCCCCATCAAAGTCCGCATTGAAACCCTTACACACTAATGGATGTAAACAAATAGTACGCCCCTCTACTAAAGTGGGTTGGAAGGCCTGTATGCCTAATCTATGCAGGGTAGGTGCTCTGTTCAACAGTACAGGATGCCCCCGCATAACTTCTTGAAGTATTTCCCATACAATGGGTTCCTTTTCCCAAATTTTCCTTTTAGCAATCCTGACATTAGAAGTAGCACGTTTCGTGATTAAATCGCGAATTACAAATAGCTGAAAAAGCTTTATTGCTATCTCTAGAGGTAATCCACATTGATGTAATGAAAGCGAAGGACCCACAACAATGACAGAACGCCCCGAGTAATCGACCCGTTTCCCAAGCAGAGTCTCGCGAAACCTCCCCTCTTTACCCTCAATTACATCTGAAAGTGACTTGTATATTTTATTGTGACCATCCCTCGTTGGTTGCCCGCGAGACCCACTATCAAGAAGTGTATCCACGGCTTCTTGTACCAATTTTTCCTGGCACATTACTAAATCTGCTGGCGCTAATTCACTTCTTTTTAATAGATAGGCAAGGTTGTTGTTCCGACGGATAACTCTCTTATAAAGTTCATTAATATCCGAAGTCACTACTTTATCCCCAGACCTATAAACAATGGGTCTCAATTCGGGAGGAAGAACCGGTAATAAGCACAAAACCATCCATTCTGGTTCTACATTTGTTTGAATAAAATGTTTCGCCAATTGCATTCGTCTAATTAAAAAAACTTTTCTTATTCGTCTTTTTCTATCTTCCCATTCATCTCCACTATACCCCTCGTCTTCTAATTCCTTCCATTCAACCAAGGAATTCTCTATAATAATTCGCAAATCCAAATCCGCTAATTGTTCTCTAATAGCACCTGCTCCTGTCGCAATTTCCCGATTTCGAAATGTTGCAAAGCCTGGGGTAGAAAAAAAGGGAGAAATGCTGTGGTTACAGGATGAAATTTCATCTTCGAATAAACCTCGTAATCGTAAGAAAGTAGGTTTTTTAGCGCTGGGCCTAGCAAAAGAGAAATCGCCGTATACTAGGCCTTCCAATTTCTTAAGAGGTTTATCTAAAAGATTCGCGATATAACTAGGAAGACCTTTCAAATACCACACATGAGTCACTGGACATGCCAGTTTGATGTATCCCATTTGATATCTTCGTATCCGAGAATCAACAAATTCTACCCCGCATTTTTGACAAAATCTTTCGTCTTCGTTTTCAGCTACGCTCGCTCGAGAATTTCCACAAGCACAAATTCCGCTTTTTATGGGTCCAAAGATTCTTTCGCAAAACAATCCATCTTTTTCTGGTTTATCGGTTTTATAATGAAAAGTGGAAGGCCTTGTGACTTCGCCAACGACTTCCCCATTAGGTAGGATTTTGTTAGCCCAAGCCTTTATTTGTTGAGGGGAAACGAGTCCAATTTGAAGTTGTTTATGTTTATATTGGTCAATCATAAAATAGAAATAAGAAAAAAATTTATATTTATTCTGATCAAACATCCTCCCTATTAACCTGAAAGTTCTTCTCAGATACAAGGAAATGGTTCAGTTCTAGAGCCAAAGATCGTAGTTCTCGAACGAGCACTCGAAAAGATTCTGGAGGATCCTCGTGATTAGGCACTCTTTTTCCCCAGATCGTAGCATTAAGTATTTCTTGGCGAGCTATAAGATGATCAGATTTATAAGTAAGTATCTCTTGTAAAATATGAGCAACACCAAATCCTTCTAAAGCCCAAACTTCCATTTCTCCTACTCGTTGTCCCCCTTGTTTGGCTCTTCCTCTAACGGGTTGTTGGGTAACAAGTGAGTAGGGCCCAGTAGAACGTCCATGGATTTTCTCATCAACTTGATGAATTAATTTTAAAATATAGGACTTCCCTATTAGAACAGGTTGTTCGAAGGGATCTCCTGTTCTTCCATCAAATATTCTGCTTTTTCCCGGGTACTCGGGTTCAAATACCCATGGATTTTTTGTTTGTTTACTGGCTTCATATAATTCCGAAAACACAAGTTTTCTTGAAGCCTCTTGCTCATATCTCTCATCAAAGGGTGCTATTCTATAATGTTTCTTTAGCAGATCCCCTGCTAATCCGAGCGAGCTTTCAAATATTTGTCCCACATTCATTCGTGAGGGTACTCCTAGGGGATTGAAGACCATATCAACAGGTGTTCCATCTTGCAAATAGGGCATATCTTGCCTAGGCAAAATTTTGGAAATGATCCCCTTATTCCCGTGTCTTCCTGCTACTTTATCCCCAACTTTGATTTCACGTTTCTGTAAAATATATACACGAACCATTATGTCGAGGGGGTCCCTCTGGATCCATTTCACATCGATAACGCGCCCTCTTCCACCTATAGGTAGTTTGAGAGAAGTTTCTTTTGAAGTGGATACCTCAAGACCAAAAATGGCCCGTAATAATCCAGCTTCCGCGATATACGAGGATTCGCTCGCTATCTGAGGCGTTAATTTACCTACTAAAATATCGCCTGTTTCTACCCAGGATCCCAACCTCACAACTCCATTTCTGTCCAAATTGCGGAGTAAATGTTCTTCTAGATGTGGTATTTCTTTAGTGATTTTTTCAGCGGAGCCTTGGCTTGTCGTATCCGTCTGAATTTCATATTTTCGGATGTGAAAAGAAGTATAAATATCCTCATATACCAAACGTTCGCTAATTAGTACTGCGTCTTCAAAATTGTAACCCTCCCACGGCATATAAGCTACTAAAACGTTTTTTCCTAAAGCAAGTTCCCCACCAACTGTAGCTGCTCCCTCCGCTAAAATTTGCCCTTTTTTAATGGATTTACCTCGCGGAACCCGAGGTTTTTGGTGCATACAAGTATTTTTGTTAGAGCGCCGATGGGCAACTAAAGGAATACTTATAGTTTTCCCACTACTTGAAAAAAGGATCTTGTGACTATCACTAGAAATGATCTTTCCCTCGCGTTCGGCTATAATGGAAACCCTCGAATCTAGAGCTGTTTGTCGTTCCAATCCAGTTCCAACAATGCACTTCTCGGACCGAGAAAGTGGAACTGCTTGGCGCTGCATATTAGAACTCATTAAAGCCCGATTCGCATCATTATGCTCAATAAAAGGAATGAGAGAACCTCCAATAGAAAAATATTGGAAAGGAAAAATACTTCTAACATGAATCTGTTCCCATGCAATAGTCAGGAATTCTTGACGGTATCTAGCTGGAACAACTTGTTCTTCCTGAATACCCTGATTCAAGGACAAAGAATTTCCTGCTGCTATCATATAATATTCATCTCTATTTGGTGATAAATAAACCACCTGTCTCTCTTTTTTTTCTTTTGCTTTCTCAGATATTTCATAAAACGGACTCTCTATAGATCCCCACCAGTGATCAATTCTCGCATGAATAGCTAAGGATCCAGTAAGTCCAACATTGATGCCTTCGGACGTGTCAATTGGACAAATACGCCCATAGTGACTCGGATGAATATCTCGGCTCCGAAAACTTGCAGTTCTCCCCGTCAATCCTCCAGGACCCAAACAACTCACTTTTCGCCCATGAACCGTTTGTGTCAATGGATTGGTTTGGTCAAAAACTTGAGATAAGGGGTATGTGCCAAAAAAGGTCTCATAAGTAGTTATTAATAAAATCGAAGTTGAAGTTGGAGTTACCAAAGTTTGTGGAGTCGGTTTCGATTGACGTATGAATACTCTACGGATAGTTTTTTGAACCGCATGTTGTAAACGGCCAAGAGCCAGTCCGAATTGATCTTGTAACAGATCCGCAACCGAACGAATACGTTTATTTTTCAAGTGATTCATATCGTCATCGTCAAGTATACCCGTTCCAAATTTCATTCCAATCAAATGATCCGTAGCGGCCAATACATCTCGTGGTAATAAGAATGTATTGTTCTGAGGTATATTAAGATTCAGTCTCCGATTCATATTTCGTCGACCAACTCTTCCTAATTCACATTTTTGTTGAAAAAATTTCTTTTGTAATTCCTCACATAAGGACTCCGAAAATACCAGGTCCCCGCCTACACAAGCAAATTGTTGATAAAACTCCAAAATAGCTTTTTCTTTTGACTCAATCCTCTTTTTCTCCTTAGCATTCAGGAAAGACAAGAAAATTTCGGGGTAGGAAACATTATCTAAAATTTCTCTTAGATTCGAACCCATAGCTGATGATAGAACTAAAATAGATATCTTTTGTTTTCTACTCACACGAGCCCATATCCTTTCTTTTTTATCAATTGCTAATTCCGATCTTCCTCCCCAATCTGATATTATAGTCCCGGTGTATATAGAAATTCCCTTATGGTCTAATTCGGAGCGGTAGTAAATACCAGGACTTAGCAATATTTGATTGATCAAAATTCGGTATATTCCATTTATTATAAAGGTTCCTAAGGAATTCATTATAGGAATGTTTCCAATAGAAATGGTTTGCTTTTGCACATCGAAACCAAAAATTAATCTCGCAGATACATATAATTCAGAAGAATAAGTGAGTGATTCATACACAGCATCCCTTTCTTTTATCGAGGGTTCTAGCAATTGATATCCTTTCGCAAATAATTGAAATGCAATTTCGTGATCTGGATCTTTAATTGTTGGAAACTTCTCAAGTTCTTCTGCCAAGCCTTGATTAATGAACCTACAAAATCCCTCGAATTGGATTTGACTAAATCCGGGTATTGTGGACATTCCCTCATTTCCATTCCGGAGCATCTTAATCTTAAGTTTCCTATTTATCGAAGAAAAATTCCATTATCAGCTCACTCTTTATCAATCCCTACGGATCAATCTAGCAATCATGGAATCTATATTCTGTTTACTGAATCACATGAAATTCTAGGGAACTCCACATACGTATTTCATATATGTATTTCATACATATGAATAAAGATAATTTTGACGAAAGTTCTATTTTCGCAGGGGTAGAAATGGAATTAAAATGAATTGATAAAAAAGTCCTAGAAAAAATTCTGCCACTTAAACTTTATGATATTCTAATCAGATTGGATAGCAAAGATTTCTTGTTTTATCTCCTTTCTATGAAAGAAATAAAGCCATAATAATTTATAAGCACTAGAAAGTTTGACTTTAGTTCGATTTAGAATTTAGAATAGTACGCTTAGTTTTATTTAAAAAAAAAAATTGAGGTTCTTTTTTGTTTCGTAGTAATAGAATTGCTGAAAATAAAGGATTTCCTTGTAGAATCCTAAAATAAAGTACTTACCTTTTTTTAAGTACTTGCTAATCTAGTTATCCACCTATTCACATATCCTTTCTTTTATCGTAATTTCACTTGTGTGGGCCAAGAAAAGAAGGCCAGGCCATAATCTATATCAGAGCAAATTTCCTCTTTTTATTCAAGATATTTAATGCAATGAAAAATTAAAGCATGATTCCCCGTAGGGATATGTACATAAGGGGGATCCGTAGATAATAATGCTGTTCGGACCTGGAGTTTACCAATATACAGATTAGGGAAACTTTTATTCTATTTTATTATGCCATTAAAGGAGAGAATACCGATTTAAGAGTCGTTTACTACTGCAATTCAAAAAAAAAAAAAATTCTAGTTAATGGTTCCGATTTGTTCTGAATTTTGCAGTCTGTGACTGGAAATCCACTTTTGCTCCTTTGCCATCTCAATAGAATAGAAAAAAAAGAGGTTTTAGTAAGAAAATATGGATGAATACTTGTTCTTTTCTCGATTTTAGATCGGATTTTTTGGCGGCATGGCCAAGTGGTAAGGCAGGGGACTGCAAATCCTTTATCCCCAGTTCAAATCTGGGTGCCGCCTAATCAATAAAATACTTAGGATTATAGTACTAATCAAACTCAAAAATTTTGTAACCTCATAAGTTGGGGCAAGAGAGTAACTAGGTCTGGTGATACTGGATTTTGAGAATCCATACCATAGTTCTATCCTCAAACGAGGCTTTGTTTTGGGGGCAGCGGCCCGAACGGGGAACTACCAACAGAGATGAGGTAGCGTTTCCTTATTCTTTATTCTTTTATTAATTTGAATTGATTCGGGAATTTAAAACTTCCAAAGGTCCCTAAGTCTTTTTTCAATCTTAGATTGAAGAAGGGACTTTGCGAAGAAATATCAATATACTTCGTACATCTTATGCTACCTACATACACTAAAGTAAAGGCTACTGATTCTTGTCGAGAATCAGATTGAATAGGCTGATCAAAAATCAATTTCGGAGTTGTGGAGTGGATAAGGTCTCCTCACTCTTTCATAGAAAGAGAGAAAGTGGGACAGTAGGGTTTAGGCCAAAAATAAACATGGGTAAAGTAGTTATCCAATAAATATTATCTATCCTAATTTTATGGTATATTCTGACGTCCTTTGCTTATAAAAAAGGTAACAAAAGGAAAAAAAATCTCTCTATTCCCGCGTCTTCTATTCAGGACATTCCCACACTCTTTCTTTTTTAAGGAAAAGGTATATGTATCATATTTATACTTAATACTCTCCAATTCTACCAGAAATCATATAAGAATTTGATAGGAGTAAATTCCTTTAACTGATTCATCTATAGTCTTAGAGCAGAATTTTGACTCTGTACCCTTAATTCCACTATGATTATTGATCAATAGTAGAATAATTCCTTCATAGAAATAGGAGACATAATTTACATGGATATAGTAAGTCTCGCTTGGGCTGCTTTAATGGTAGTCTTTACATTTTCTCTTTCGCTAGTAGTATGGGGGAGAAGTGGACTCTAGGGATACTACTAATTGATTGAGTAGTCGAATTGTAGTATCAACTCTTTTCTTTAATTGATCATTTTATTTTGTATTAATCATTTTGCCAAACTTTATTTTTTATCTTTCTCTTTCTTTAGTTTTGTTTCACTCTTGTAAAAAACTCTTTTAAGAAAGAGTCGTTCTATTCTACTATGTTTCATTCTACTATAATAGAAATAGAAAGAAATAGAATAGAAAGAGCTATTATAGTAATTAAGAATTTCTACTAGAAGTGACGAGTAAAAATAAAGTTCTTTACATAAGAAAATTAGACTTTCTTACACGAAGCTATTCACAACATATCGCACATTTTCCATTTATACTCTTTTCTTATTCTTAGAAATTTTTTTTTGTTCTTTTTTTTTGAAGGATCTCGCGTCATTTTTAAGTATGAAAGATTCGCAGGTTTTTTCCTTTTATTTACTTTTTTTCTTTTATTATAGTCTATTCTCGTATTATTTTTGTCCCTCTCCATGGATTCTTTCAATGAAGAATTGTCTTCGATTTTTTTTTGATTTTGACTTGCTTGAAATTAAGTGGATGCAGTGAAAAAAGAAGTTGAATTAGATTACTATTTCACTCTACTAATCTATTCTATGTAAATTCAAGATAATATAATAGAAAGAATCTAAAGTGTCGTAGAAAAAACTATATGTAGTTCTTTCTACCACACTTTAGGATTCCAACCGGATCCTTTCATTTAAGACTTGGATTTTTATTTTCTTTAATCCCTTTTTCATTTCTTCAATGATTAATTGGAATTCCAATTAATCATTTTGGCTGGCTGTTTTTACATAAATAATAAGTAAAAAGGCAGTAGGAACTAGAATGAACAATGCAGTAGCAATAAATGCGAGAATATTTACTTCCATAACCTCTTTATTTTATTTTTTTCACAATAACTCGGGATGTAATCCCATGGAGAGGAAAAGGGGGTATCCCTGTAAATTCAAGGGGAGGACTTGCATTCTGATAATACTGAATCAATTCAATATTATGAATATAGGATCTATCAAATCAATTCATGGTTGATAGTGGAATAATATAACATAGGAAGATCCCTTATCCATACTAAGACCAAAATAGGTTTTTTGATTGGATTCGGAACCCCTCCATTTTTCATCCTTTTCGACTTCTGCTTTTCTATATATATATGTATAGAAAAGAGTCTTTCTTATCCAATTTCCCTTCCTTTTTCTTATAGTTATACATACAATTATGTATGTATGTATTATATAACCGACTTTCTATGGGTCACATAGACATCCAAATAAGCAGGATGAAGTAGAAATGAGATGGAGAAAAGAGGATCTTAAATAAAAAAGATCCAATATTTTAATTTTAATTTAGGAAAAAGAGCGTTTGCTTGGTTTTTATTTTATTAGGTTACTGTCAATATCTGCTTTTTGGGTCTAAAGATGAGAGCAGATTCATAAAAAAAGGAGTCGACAAATGGACTGAGAATGAGGTAGATTCTTTCCAAGAATTCATTGAACATACACAAACAAAGTTGGAACTACAAAATGGAAGTGGTGTGGTTTAACCCCTAAAAAGGAACTAATTATATTAAATTCATTCTCTAACAATAAACGAATACAATTTGTGTATGGATTGGATTTCGGTAAAATACCGTAACTCTAACTCTATTTCTTAAGATAAGAGTCAAATAGGAAGTTAAGATGAGAATGGTATCATCATATCATAAAAATAGAGTAATATCCTAAATTATACTAATCCACGTATGATATGTATGTCTTTCCTTATCAACCAGAAGTAGTTAAAAAAAAGATTCCTATACAGCTCTCTTTTTATTGAGAGCTGCGAAATAAAAAAAGTAAAGTAAGGTTTTTTTTCCATAGATATTTGATCTTGCCTTCTGCCCCCCCCCCTTTTTCAGGGAAATTCTTGATGAAAAAAAGGAAAGATGAATTTTTACATTCATTGAACCCTAGTTCGGGACTGACGGGGCTCGAACCCGCAGCTTCCGCCTTGACAGGGCGGTGCTCTAACCAATTGAACTACAATCCCTGCGGGGTGTATGGCATACCTATTCTTAAATAGAACTCTAAGAAGATTCGTCTGTTGTATTCTAAGAAATAGATGAATCATATACTACTACACCCACATAAGATATGTGGGTATAGTGAGAGTGGCATAACTAGTATGCCGCGATTTTTTATCGCTAAAAACAACTGATAATCCACCTTTCAATAAGAAAAACTGTTTTCTTTGTAAGAAAAGAATCAGTCAGATATTTTTTTTATGGAAGAAAAAAATGGATTTAGTTCATATTCAAAAAGCCCTAGATTTTTGGGCCGAGCTGGATTTGAACCAGCGTAGACATATCGTCAACGAATTTACAGTCCGTCCCCATTAACCGCTCGGGCATCGACCCAGGAAGAATTTATTCTAGGGTTTTTGATAATCTATGATTAACCTCTTTTTATAATACTCCCTACCCCCAGGGGAAGTCGAATCCCCGCTGCCTCCTTGAAAGAGAGATGTCCTGAACCACTAGACGATAGGGGCATCACTAGACGATAGTGCTATATAGAACCACTCGTCATTATACTATAATGATAGTATGAGCAGTTTTTTGGAATTGTCAATATACTCGAATCGAAGAGTATAAATAGATCAAAGCAAAGAGTCTTTCCTACTTTTCTATTATGCTTTCATAGGTTTTTTTTTTTTTTAGTTGATGGTTAGGTTAACCCACGGATCATCCCTTGCTTTTTAGGGAAATTCCTTTTCCTTTTATTCCTTTTAAAGGATTAAGAATAGATTAATAAAAAGGATTCTAGATTAGTTCAATATTGATTTGATTGCTCTAACAGGAAAAAGAGTCCAATTTCATTTATTTTTTGCAATTTAAACTCTGTGCTTCGTTTAGTGTTCAGACAAAAATATGGGCATCTCATACTAAACGAAGTCATAAAATTCAATAAAAAACAGAGACATTTTCAAAAAAAAAAAGAAAAAAGTGAATGAATTTAGTAGAAAAGTACTCTATCGGATTCGAACCGATGACTTCGGTCTTGCCGTGGCATTACTCTAACACTAAGGGAAAAGCCCTTTATCGGATTTGAACCGATGACTTATGCCTTACCATGGCATTACTCTACCACTGAGTTAAAAGGGCTTTTTATTCAAAAATTAGCCACTTTCATTTACCATTATAGATCTACTGCATAATGTACAAAATATATGTATATATTAATGTACATAATAGATGTATATATAGATATATATGTAGAGATTTTATTTTCTATATTGAGATATAGAAGTTTATTCATGGTGAGGTTCAAAAAGGCCAAAGGGGCAATAAGAACTGCTGTTAAAAAAATGGTAGACTTTGTTTTTTTTATCTTTAGCCTATTCACTTTTCACGTGCTCAGAATGTTCTGCAGAATTAGGACTTTTTTCTTCTATTGGCTGATCTTATGATGAGAACTTTCTCCATTTATGTTTTATTTCCCTGGGGGGGTCTAAAGGAATTCGCCCTCTTCATATACCCATATGGCTGGGTATTGTATTAATTTTCAGTGATATACTTCTTATCTGTTTTGGTGCGAGATTGAAACAATTTTTCACAGGCATTCCTTGGAAAAACCTTCGAGTTCAAAACTTTTCCATTTTTCAGTTTTGGACGGATTTGTTGCAGCAATTTTCAACGGGTACCCTTTGGAAATAGTACTTGAATATTATCCAAAAGGTGTATTTTGAACAAACTATATTGGAGTTTTATCAACAATTTTATTCTAAAAAGTGAGCAGTCGAATTTATACTGCAGAGTATAAAAATTATTCTACAGCCTGCCTAACAAAAAAGAAAAGGAAGAAAGGGATTGATGGGTACTGTCGCCTATATCTCTTAGTGTATATTGTAGGAATAATCAAACTATAGAATATGAAGAATACGATCCTAATCGAAATGCATACATTTGGTTCATACGCTAGTGGCATGGTAAGAAAAGATTTCTTTTACAGACTAGAGAGGGGCCATCTAAATCCTAAATTAAAGGCCTGCGATTGAAGTACCAACTGCTTACTTTTCTCCGTAGGTGGGATTAACTTCCTCCTCGAATGGCTACCCTTGACAAAGGGTAGTGTTGGTATCATAATCTACATGTAGCGGGTATAGTTTAGTGGTAAAAGTGTGATTCGTTCTATTAATAACTGAATTTGAAATGATATACTTAAGGTATCCTTAAGTTTTTTATATTCATATTCCGATGAAAACTTTAGTTCTTATAAAGGGTTTAATCCTTTTCCTCTCAATAGCATATTGAGGAAGAATATACATTCTCGCGATTAGTATCCAAAGACTAATTAAATTTGCATGCAAAATACAAATTTGATTATGAGTACAGAGGCGCGAAGCATAATTTTGCATTGGATTAAGTATTCCAATTGAATAAATATGAGTAAAGGATCTATGGATGAAGATGCAAAAAAGTTTATTTCCAATCGTAACTAAATCTTCTTTTAGTTAAAAAAGAAATGGAAGCCCAATAGCTAAAAAACGATAGTTTTGGTTTACTAGAACCATCAGGATATTGTTTCAGCTCGGTGGAAACCCAACTCTTTTCCTCAGGATCTCTTGAATGAAATTAGGGAACGAAGTAAGTAGATTAGATAGATATTTAGGAGAATTTCTATCTCCTACTCTATAGGGATCATCTAGAAAGCGGAGAGCTTTGGTTCCATTCAGACAGAAAAGCTAACATAGATGTTAAGTGGTGAGAATAGCCATAAAGGAGCCGAATGAAATCAAAATTTCATGTTCGGTTTTGAATTAGAGACGTTAAAAATAATCAA